GTTTTTTTGAGTGTATTTGATGCACCAAATACACCCTTATTATATGCTCTTTGATATATATAGTGCAAGCGAATCCTGTTTTGCAAATTGATAAATTTCTAATGAGATTTTTCTTAGAGAATCTATTTCTTAATTTGAAATTAAAATATTTCAATACGCATTTCCCTCTTGACACCTCCCTCTTGACAGTGATATGTTTTTTATATGTAAATCCTAGAAAATAAGCATAATTCATCTACGAAAGAATTTAAAAACAGAAATCTATATGAAAAAAGAAAGAAACATTGACTGAACCTAAGAATGAACTCATTGAAATTGAATGAATAAAGGATTGAATAAGATTCAATCGCTTAGATCGTTAACTAAATAAAAAGTTATTTCCTTTTTATTTGTTATTGAATTAATTGATCAGCTTGCTATCGAATATTGCTTTTTGCTTTGGTACTATAAAAAAAACTGCAAAATATTTCATTTTTTTTTATAATTATGAATCCTACTAATTCTAATCCTGTGGTTTCCACACAAAATATAGGGCATATTGTTCAAATTATTGGCCCAGTACTCGATATTGTCTTTCCTCCGGGCAAAATGCCTAATATTTATAATGCTTTGGTAGTTAAAGGTCCATATACGGTTGGTCAGCAGATTAATGTTACTTGTGAGGTGCAACAATTATTAGGAAATAATCGAGTTAGAGCTGTAGCTATGAGTGCTACAGAGGGTTTAACGAGGGGAATGGAAGTGATTGATACAGGGGCTGCTCTAAGTGTTCCAGTTGGTGAAGCAACCCTCGGACGAATTTTCAACGTTCTTGGAGAGCCTGTTGATAATTTAGGCCCTTTAGACATTAGTAAAACATCTCCTATTCATAGATCTGCACCCGCCTTTGTAGAATTAGATACAAGATTATCAATCTTTGAAACAGGTATTAAAGTAGTAGATCTTTTAGCTCCTTACCGCCGTGGAGGAAAAATAGGATTATTCGGGGGAGCTGGAGTAGGTAAAACAGTACTGATCATGGAATTGATCAACAACATTGCTAAAGCTCACGGAGGTGTATCCGTATTTGGTGGAGTAGGGGAACGTACTCGTGAGGGAAATGATCTTTATATTGAAATGAAAGAATCCGGAGTGATTAATGAAAAAAATCTTTCCGAATCAAAAGTAGCTCTAGTCTATGGTCAAATGAATGAACCCCCGGGAGCTCGTATGAGAGTTGGTTTAACTGCCCTAACTATGGCAGAATATTTTCGAGATGTTAATAAACAAGATGTGCTTCTATTCATCGACAATATCTTTCGTTTCGTCCAAGCAGGATCAGAGGTATCCGCTTTATTAGGTAGAATGCCTTCCGCAGTTGGTTATCAACCCACCCTTAGCACAGAAATGGGTTCTTTGCAAGAAAGAATTACTTCTACGAAAAAGGGAGCTATAACTTCAATCCAAGCAGTTTACGTACCTGCGGATGACTTGACTGACCCTGCTCCTGCTACAACATTTGCACATTTAGATGCTACTACCGTACTATCAAGACCATTAGCTGCCAAAGGTATTTATCCAGCAGTGAATCCCCTAGATTCAACGTCAACTATGTTACAACCAAAGATTGTTGGCAATGAACATTATGAAACTGCGCAAAGAGTTAAGCAAACTTCACAACGTTACAAAGAACTTCAGGACATTATAGCAATTCTCGGATTGGATGAATTATCCGAGGAGGATCGTTTAACTGTAGCAAGAGCACGAAAAATTGAGCGTTTCTTATCACAACCCTTCTTCGTGGCAGAAGTCTTTACTGGTTCTCCAGGAAAATATGTTGGTCTTGCAGAAACTATTAGGGGATTTCAACTGATCCTTTCTGGAGAATTAGACGCTTTGCCCGAGCAAGCTTTTTATTTGGTGGGTAACATCGATGAAGCTACCGCGAAAGCTATCAATTTAGAAGTGAAGTAGAGAGCAATTTGAAGAAATGACCTTAAAACTTTGTGTACTGACTCCTAATCGAATTATTTTGGATTCAGAAGTAAAAGAAATCATTTTATCTACAAATAGTGGTCAAATTGGTGTATTACCAAATCACACTCCTATTGCCACAGCTTTGGATATAGGTCTTTTGAGAATACGCATCAACGACCAATGGTTAAGGGTGGCTCTAATGGGTGGTTTTGCCAGAATTGGAAATAATGAAATCATCATTTTAGGAAATGATGCAGAGATAAGTACTGACATTGATCCGCAAGAAGCTCAAGAAGCTCTTGAAATAGCTGAAGCTAACTTGACGAAAGCTAAGGGTAAGAGACAACTGATTGAAGCGAATCTAGCTCTTAGACGAGCTAGGACACGAGTAGAGGCTGTTAATGTTATTTCTTAACATTTTATTTAAAAATGAGTCAATACATCAAATAAATCCAAATAAGTTTCATCAAAGTTTTTTTATACTATCTTCTTCAAATTGAAAAAAATCACTTTGAATCAGATACAAGGAAAAGATCCATTAAGTAGAAAAACTTATTAGATACTAGGGTTAGTATCTAATAAGTTCTACCTACTATTGGATTTGAACCAATGACTCCTGCCGTATGAAAGCAATACTCTAACCACTGAGTTAAGTAGGTAATTCAAAACAAAATAGAAAATTCTATCACTTTTCTAATTCTAATTATAGATAGAATATTCTTTCTAAGCAATACCAATCTATTAACAATAAATAGATCGGATATTTCTCATATGGATTAGGCTTGACAAAAAATCTTTTTTTTATTAAGATTTTTTGTACAAGGGCTATAGCTCAGTTGGTAGAGCGCCTCGTTTACACGTGCGCCAATGTTTTTCAAAGAAGCATGTAATGAACATGATTAGTCTTATTCAAAAATCAATGTCTTACTCCATATATTAAAAATAAGGGAGAACAATAGCCTGACAAATAGTCGGTTTAGTATGATTTTGATGTGATTTTCGATGCAAAATCTAGTAAAACCACTTATTGATTTGTTAATTGATTTGTTAATTGATAAGGTTAATAGTTAAATCTATTCAATGCTAGGCATAATGAGTATAAGGATCTCAAAAAAACTCTTTTCGTCCTATGAACTTTAAGGTGTATAAAGTCTCATATTCGACTCTTACATACAGCGGAACGATAGAGATTCTATTTATTTCAAATTAGGTGAAATAGGCCGAAGGCAGACCTAAGTCAAGGTAACCCTTCTTTGAAAAACTTTGGTATTGCTCTTAGATCAGGACATAATGAATCAGAGTACATGGAACCATCTTTTTATCTTCATTTTTCCCATAATGAAATAAATAATATGGTGGATTAACTGATTTTATTTTAGTTAATGAAAGAGCCCAATGCAACAAACTGCATGTTGGGTCTTTGAAACAGTTCGAATCATTTCGATAATAAATTCAGTTTGATCTCTTTTACCGAGAAGGTCTACGGTTCGAGTCCGTATAGCCCTAATCCATTTCATTTTTCAAGACTTTTTTTTTTTTGAAAAAGTTTTCAAAATAGAAAGATATGAAAGAAAAAATAGAACTCTCTTTCAATATATCTTAAAAGATATTAAGATAAGAATAGTATCCCGAATAAACTAATTATTTAATAGAGTTTCTTAAATTCTATATAAATTTTTATATTCTTACATAGTCTTTTACTATGGAATTTTTTTGTAATTTTTTAATTAAGATATTTTTATATTTATTCTATCTTATGGAATAAAAGATAGAACTTTTCAAATGGAATAAAAGATAGAACTATAAAAACTTATGAAATAAAAGTATAGAACTATAAAAAAAAGAGAAAGTGAAACCAAAGAAGAGAAAAATTTCTCTTCTGTCTAAGAAGATCTTATGTTTACACCGAATGGAAGTTCAAAATGAAATCAGGATTCCTTGAATCAAATAGAATCTTTAAACGAGACATGTGACAAATAAAGTCAATTCATAAAAATATATCCTTCTTTTACTTAAGTTCTGGATGAATTAACAATGGCAATTCGAATCAAATAATTCAGTATATTTTCATTTTATACGAAGGAGTACATCTATGTTTCTGCTTCATGAATACGATATTTTCTGGGCATTTCTCATAATATCAAGCCTTTTTCCTATCTTAGCATTTTTGATTTCAGGAGTTTTAGCGCCGATTCGTGAAGGACCTGAAAAGTTTTCTAGTTATGAATCAGGTATAGAACCTATGGGAGATGCTTGGTTACAATTCCGAATTCGTTATTATATGTTTGCTCTTGTTTTTGTTGTTTTTGATGTTGAAACAGTCTTTCTTTATCCGTGGGCAATGAGCTTCGATGTATTAGGTGTATCTTTATTTATCGAAGCTTTTATTTTCGTTCTTATCCTAATTGGTGGTTCAGTTTACGCATGGCGAAAAGGAGCATTAGAATGGTCTTAACTAAATATTCAGAAAAATGGAAAAAAAAACAAGGACAAAATCCTAATAAGACAGTTATGAATTTGATTGACTTTTCGTTACTTGATCAAACAACCTCCAATTCAGTTATTTCAACTACATCAAATGATCTTTCAAATTGGTCAAGACTTTCCAGTTTATGGCCTCTTTTATATGGTACTAGTTGTTGTTTCATTGAATTTGCTTCATTAATAGGTTCGCGATTTGATTTTGATCGTTATGGATTGGTACCAAGATCAAGTCCTAGGCAAGCGGACCTAATTTTAACAGCTGGCACTGTAACAATGAAAATGGCTCCTTCTTTAGTGCGATTATATGAACAAATGCCTGAACCAAAATACGTCATTGCTATGGGAGCTTGTACTATTACAGGGGGAATGTTCAGTACTGATTCTTATACTACTGTTCGGGGAGTTGATAAGCTAATTCCTGTGGATGTTTATTTACCGGGATGCCCGCCTAAACCAGAGGCAGTTATAGATGCTATAACAAAACTTCGCAAAAAGATATCTCGAGAAATAGTTGAAGATAGAACTAGATCTCAAGAAGAAAATCGATGTTTTACTACTAATCATAAATTTCATGTTCAACGTAGTAATCATACTGGAAATTACGATCAGGGATTTCTAAATCCCTCACAATATATTTCAGAGATATCTTCTAAAATAAAATCTAAAAATTCAGTATTTTCTTACAGTTAATTAGGTAAGATTATTTTTTTCAGAATTTAGAAAGAGCAAGTCAATCTTAACTTTCCAATTTTTTGGTAAAATACTTATACAAATTTGAGAGAGATCAATAGAATGGAGAAGGATCCTTTGCAAAATGATTTATCTGATTGGTTAGTCAATAAAGAATTGGTTCATAGATCTTTAGGCTTTGATTCTCGAGGAATACAAACCTTACAAATAAAGGTCGAGGATTGGGACTCCATTGCTGTTATTTTATATGTATATGGTTACAATTATTTACGCTCTCAGTGTGTTTATGATGTAGCACCAGGGGGGTTTTTAGGTAGCGTATATCACCTTACAAGAATACAATATGATATATATAATCCAGAAGAAATATGTATAAAAGTATTTGTGTCAAGGAATAATCCTAAAATTCCGTCTGTTTTCTGGATTTGGAGAAGTGCTGATTTTCAAGAACGCGAATCTTATGATATATTGGGAATCTCTTATGATAATCATCCACGCCTTAAACGTATTTTAATGCCTGAAAGTTGGATAGGCTGGCCCTTGCGTAAGGACTATATTACTCCAGATTTCTATGAAATACAAGATGCCCTTTGAATGATAACAAATTGATATTCACTAAATTATGACATGACTTCAAATTTCATTATTCAAGTAAATGAATATTTTGAAATTCTATTTTACATGAAATAAACAAAGTAACTGCTAGATTCTTATTCGCATCATAGATATAAAAAAGTCTTTATATTTTTTCATTTCGAGGAGAAAGAAATAGAATATTCATGTATTTTCTATTAACTGAAGATTTTAGAATTGCACCTCAGAAAAGAAGGTAAGCAAGAAAGAAACAGAATAAATAAAAAAATAAATATGAAATTCAGGAATAAAAAGAAGGTATCAAATTTTAAAATGCATTCTGTCTATCTATTCTTATCTTAGAACTCTTTATCTAAAACTAAAGAGTTCTTTTTTAATTTCGATAATAAATATTATTATCTTTTTAATATGATGTTTCTATATATCTGTATTCTATAGATATACATAGAATATAGAAAAAATGAAAAAACATTATATGAGAATATTAATATATTCATAATATTTATATTATGAATTAAATAAATAATCGGGATTATATACTAATCATATATTATAGATATATATATGTATATTCTTATTAATTCTTAACCCACCCAATTCATTTTTGTCTTGCCGGGAACCAGTTTTGAACTGGTGACACGAGGATTTTCAGTCCTCTGCTCTACCGACTGAGCTATCCCGACTATTTCTTGTGGATCACTCGAGTAGAATACTCGTACCTATGCCCTTGTATCTAGGTTAATTAAATAAAGGAGCTCAAATAAAAATAAAATAAAAATTTATTCAAAAAAATTGAATAATCAATGTTTAAGATAATGATATGATTGGTAATGATTTCATTATAGAAGAATGATTCTTTGCATATGCTTAGAATCTTTTCATATGCTTATATTTTATTATTTTGCATAATAAACATTTTTTTTCAGATCTATTTGCGAAATGAGAAAATAGAACGAATTAAAAAGAAAAGATAGTGAGTTTTATTTGAATTTTTCATCAAAATCAAAATAAAGAAGAAATATTTTGAAAATCAAATGGGCTTTTTATTGGGGATAGAGGGACTTGAACCCTCATGATTTAAAAAATCGACGGATTTTCCTCTTACTATAAATTTCATTGTTGTCGATATTGACATGTAGAATGGACTCTCTCTTTATTCTCGTTTGATTTATCATCATTTTTTCAATCTAACAAACTCTAAAATGAATAAAATAATATAGAATAAATGGATTATTAAAAATTGAGTTTTTTCTCATTAAATTTCATATTTGAATCAATTCACCAAAAATAATTCATAATTTATGGAATTCATCGAAATTCCTGAATTTGCTATTCCATAATCATTATTAATTTATTTATTGACATTAATAATATGATTTGATTGTTATTATGATTAATAATTTAATCAATTATTATATATACGTACGTCTTTGTTTGGTATAAACGGCTATCCTTTCTCTTATTTCGATAGAGAAATTTTAGTATTGCAACATAATAAATTCTATTCGTTAGAAAAGCTTCCATCGAGTCTCTGCACCTATCTTTAATATTAGATAAGAAATATTATTTCTTTCTTATCTGAAATAAGAAATATTTTATATATTTCTTTTTCTCAAAAAGAAGATTTGGCTCAGGATTGCCCATTTTTAATTCCAGGGTTTCTCTGAATTTGGAAGTTAACACTTAGCAAGTTTCCATACCAAGGCTCAATCCAATGCAAGTCCGTAGCGTCTACCAATTTCGCCATATCCCCTTTTCTTTCTCCTTTTTTTGAGACTAAAATGCAATTTTCATTTTTATCCATTTCTCTACTATAATTATTATTTATTTTCCATTTATTAAATTTTTTTTTTAGTTTAATTTAGTCAGAAATAATTTTATTAATTAATAATTTATTTTCAACAGTCTAAAATTCTATCATTGATTTTTAAATAATCGAAAGTCCTACATTTATCTTTTTTTTTTTTTTCAATTTATTCATTTTTTTTTCAAATGAAACTCAAAAATTGATTGAATCGAATCTCAAATTGTATCTTTATCTATTCTTCTTTATTTTTTTCTTTTTTATTAAGACCAATCTTTTCAAATTTTATATAACATATTTTAATATATGTTAGATATAGAATCTTCAGTTGAATTTCATTATATTGAAACATATGATAAACATATCATAGTGAATAAACTATTTACTATTTTTTTCTTGAAAAAGGGGATTTCAAACTATATAATTATGAATTATATAGTTTAACTTACATATGAAAAGAATATCGAAATTCAAAGTTCAGATCTGAGATTCTTTGAATTTCGACAGTTTTTTTCTTATGTGAGCCCACTTAGCTCAGAGGTTAGAGCATCGCATTTGTAATGCGATGGTCATCGGTTCAACTCCGATAGTGGGCTTTTTTTCTTTTCTATAGATTTTCTATAATTGAAAATCTTTCAGTTTTCAAAAAAAAAAAAATTCTATAAAGATTCTAACAAAGAAAACGTATTTTATTGAAAGTTCAAAGAAAAGAGAGAAACTTTTTATGCCAACTATTAAAAAACTTCTTATAAACATAATTACAGCTACGAATCTTGTTGAAAAAATGTTTTCACTTTTTGTTATTGCTATGGCAAAAGTCTGCGAAAACAAGCTTGTATATCGGAATACTAAGATTATTTATGTATGAATTTATGTATGAATTATGGTCCTCATTCTAGACCAAATTCTCAGCGAGATTGTCTGAATTCCATAAAAAGGCTTGATGATTCATTTGAAGATGAATCAGATTGGGATGAAAATCCATCTTAAGATTAATCAGATTCAAAAGAAAACATAAATAAACGATGTTCCCAGATTGCTACTGCTTGTAGCAATCCTTATTTTGAGAAGAATCAACTAAAAAAAATCCGCGACCTAATTGGATTCTTTCTTCTCAAATGAAATATGGCGATCACGAGATTATTTCAGGTCGAGATATTATAAATTTTCTTATTCTAATTTATAATAAACTTGGCAATTCAATTGATTCTTCCTAATACACTAGGAATCCTTTTGTATAGGATACAAAAGAATTTTTTGGTATCCTAAATATAGGATACTTAAATTGTTGAATTGAAAAAAATGGTTCCTTTTTTGATTTTTTGAAGTCAAATTATATCAGAGGAAAAGAAATTATGAATGTTATATCATGTTCCATTAGAACATATAATGTATTATTTGAGATATCTGCTGTAGAAGTAGGTCAACATCTCTATTGGCAAATAGGAGGTTTACAAATCCATGGCCAAGTACTTATCACTTCTTGGATTGTAATTGCAATCTTGTTAGTGTCAGTCATCATAGTTGTTCGGAATCCACAAACCATTCCGACTGATGGTCAGAATTTCTTTGAATATATTCTTGAATTTATTCGGGACTTAAGCAAAACTCAGATTGGAGATGAATACGGTCCTTGGGTTCCCTTTATAGGAACTATGTTCTTATTTATTTTCGTTTCTAATTGGTCAGGTGCTCTTTTCCCTTGGAAAATCATAGAGTTACCTCATGGCGAGTTAGCCGCCCCCACGAATGATATAAATACAACGGTTGCTTTAGCTTTACTCACGTCAGTGGCATATTTTTATGCGGGTCTTAGCAAAAAAGGATTGAGTTATTTTGAGAAATATATTAAGCCAACTCCAATCCTCTTACCAATTAATATTCTAGAAGATTTCACAAAACCTTTATCTCTGAGTTTTCGACTTTTTGGAAATATATTAGCTGATGAATTGGTAGTTGTTGTTCTTGTTTCTTTAGTCCCTTTAGTAATTCCTATACCTGTCATGTTGCTTGGATTATTTACAAGCGGTATTCAAGCTCTTATTTTTGCAACCTTAGCAGCAGCTTATATAGGAGAATCCATGGAGGATCATCATTGACTAGTTTTCGTTGAAATAATCTTTTTTTTAGCTTATTTCAATTGCTATATGATTGAAGAAAATCTGCTTGCTGATCGAAATTGAGAATATACTATATAGAATAGAAAAATATAGGAAGATAGAGCACGATTTAAACATAGGAGAGAGAAGGAATGGACGATATTATCGAATTCGAATTTATAAAGGTTACGCTAAAAGTATGAAATTCTTAAAAGTCCAATCATTTTTTTTTATGTGTTTTGAAGAATTTTTATGGTAAGTCTCAATATGGACTGTTTTTGGAAAAACTGCATCTCTATGCAATATGAGATGTTCACTAGTTAAAAAACACTATGAATATCACTAAGTAACATATATATATACTTATTAAATATACTTATATATTTATATATTAAATATGCATTTTATTCCTAAAAAATAGATTAGGATATAAGTAATCTGTTTGTTCTGTAATTTTATATTCAATAAAAAAAAGATGAACTAAAGGATCTCGAAGGAAGAGTAAAAAGAAACAATTAAATGAAAGAGTGGTTAGAAAGATATAGAAAAATTCAAACTTTATTTTATTATATTAATAAAATTCCATCAAAAATAGAAAAGAAAAAGGAAATATCGAAAAAGTTCTGACAATTCAAAAATATTATTTATTTCAATTCGTAATTTTTAGTTATTTCGGCTAATAGATTTACCTATTATAAAATTAGGTAATAATTCTTTGGTTGATTGTATCATTAACCTTTTCTTTTTTTAATGCGAGGAATTTATTATGAATCCACTGATTTCTGCCGCTTCTGTTATTGCTGCTGGATTGGCTGTGGGGCTTGCTTCTATTGGGCCTGGGATTGGTCAAGGCACTGCTGCAGGTCAGGCTGTAGAAGGTATTGCGAGACAACCAGAAGCAGAGGGTAAAATACGAGGTACTTTATTGCTTAGTCTAGCTTTTATGGAAGCTTTAACAATTTATGGACTGGTTGTGGCATTAGCGCTTTTATTTGCAAATCCTTTTGTTTAATCCTAGCAATAGGAAAAAAAAGTCACTTAGATTTAGATTATCTATTATTTTTGGTATTTTGAAAACTTTCAACTGTGCTTTTTTTTTCTTCGAATTATATCAACAATTTTTGATTTGATTATATCAAGTTATTTGTATTTGTTGAACCTTTATTTCATAAAGGACTAATTTAAGTATGAGGGATTCCCAGATCGACTCATCTGTATTTAGCTTAGTATATTAGAAACTTTTTTTCTATTTCTTTCTTTATTTAGGAAAAATCTCAAGGGATGAGAGATACTTCATAATTCAAATGAGTTAAGTTAATCTTAAATAAGATTAAGATATTCTCCCAAAAAAAGAAATTGATCAAAAAAGGAGGTAAGTGAAGTGATAGAAAAAGAACCTTTTTCTTTGTTAGCCCTATCTATAAGAGGAGAACATATGAAAAATGTAACCGATTCTTTCGTTTTCTTGGGTCACTGGTCATTAGCCGGGACTTTCGGGTTTAATACTGATATTTTAGCAACAAATCTAATAAATCTAATTGTAGTGATTGGTATATTGATTTTTTTTGGAAAGGGAGTGTGTGCGAGTTGTTTATTTCGAGAAAAAGTTGGATTCATCCGGCTTCACTTCCTTTTATTTTTGGAAAAGGGTGTATGATCTCGACGAATTACTTCTGAATAAATTCAGAAATCATATGTAAGAACTATAGCATTTCGTTATTCATTGGTGAAATAACTTTGATTCTCTATCAAAACCAATCAAAATAATTTGAGATCTTTAACATGGTTAAAGCTAAACTGCTTGAAGTACAGGCAAAATGGTACTCTTTCTACGACTACGTTAGCCACGACTACGTTAGTATCCAAATGGTTTAAAAATGTATAGTTGAGAATTTTTTCGATATAGAACACTCATATCGATAAAAAAATTTGAACCATTTACTGGAAAGAAAAGAGGTCAACACCTTGTTTTTTATCCAATGCCGAAATGAGGACCTACTGTAATAAAAAAAAGAGAAATTTTTGGATTTGAAAAAAAAAAAAGAGAAATTTTAATTTTCAATTTGCTTTTTTTATTTATTTAATGAAATCTTTTTGAATTCAAAAAAATAAAGAACAAGCAACTTTGAATAAAGAAAGAAACAATTTTGCTGACAATTATTTATAGATTTTTCTATGGTCAGAAGAGTCCTTTTCACAAATATATATTCTTATATTACGGTCTTTTAGAAATTATATTATATGTTTGAATATAAACAGAAAAGAGAGGATAGGCTCATTAGATTCAAAAAAGAATATGGGAATATTTAGAAATAATTGAGCGGGAGAGCCAAATGAATCAAAAGATTTATGTTTGGTTTGGGAAGAGATCATGAAAGTTTTTAATTTCATAGTAAGATAATCTACTTTCATTAAATGATTTATTAGATAATCGAAAACAGAGGATTTTAAACACTCTTCGTAATTCAGAAGAATTACGTAAAGCAGCCATTGAGCAGCTCGAAAAAGCTCGAGTTCGTTTCCGGAAAGTGGAACTGGAAGCGAATGAGTATCGGATGAATGAATACTCTGATCTAGAACGACAAAAACAAAATATCGTTAAAAAAGGTTATAATGATTTGGAACGATTCGAAAATAATAAGAAAGAAACCCTTTGTTTTGAACAAGAAAGAGCAATAAATCAAGTCCGTCAACGAATTCTGCAACAAGCCTTCCAAAGAGCTCTGGGAACTCTAAAAAGTTCTTTAAATAGTGAATTACATTCTCGTACCATCCGTGCTAATATTGCCATTCTCGGTACTATAGAATGGCAGAAATAATATAACTGATTAGTCCTTTAACTTTAACTTTAGTTTCAAACTTAGTTAGGCACT